GGCATGAGTGATCAAATGGAATAAAGCAGCTCGATAAGAGCCTATCCCTGGGGCTAACATAATATAACCCAATTGAGACATTGTAGAATAGGCTAAACTTCTCTTAATGTCTCTTTGAGCAAGAGCTAAAGTAGCTCCTAATAGTACCGTTATTACACCTATCAAAGAAATGAGATTCATTATGTAAGGTATGACTGTGAAAAGCGGAAGAAATCGAGCGACAAGAAAAATACCTGCTGCTACCATAGTAGCAGCATGGATAAGAGCCGAAATAGGAGTAGGCCCCTCCATGGCATCAGGTAACCATACATGAAGGGGAAATTGTGCGGATTTAGCAACTGCACCGACGAATAATAGGGAGGCACACAGAGTAGCAAATAAAGAGTTGACCCCATTATTACGGATCAGGTTATTGAAGATTTCGAACAAATCTCGAAATTCGAAACTCCCTGTTATCCAATAAAAACCTAAGATTCCTAATAATAACCCAAAATCCCCTACACGATTAGTTACAAACGCTTTTTGACAAGCATTTGCGGCAGCCGGTCGTGTGAACCAAAAACCTATTAATAAATACGAACACATTCCCACTAGTTCCCAAAAAAGATGAATTTGTATCAAATTGGAACTAGTAACTAATCCCAACATGGAAGTATTGGAAAAACTCATATAAGCAAAAAATCTCAAATATCCTTGATCATGAGACATATAATTGTCACTATAAATAAGAACCATGATTCCAACCGTAGTGATTAGTATTGACATAATAGAAGTAAGTGGATCGATCAAGTAGCCGAACTCTAAGGAAAAATCAGTATTGATGGTCCAAGACCATAGATGTTGATAGATAGAACTGCCATTTATCTGTTGAATAGACAGATCGGACGAAAAAACCATAACTATACTTAGCAATGAAACACTAGGAAAAGTCCACATACGACGCAGATTTTTTGTTGCGGTCGGAACAAGCAGAAGTCCCAACCCTATTGACATAGTAACTGGAAGTAGAGCGAAAGGTATGATCCATGCATATTGATATGTATGTTCCATAAGAAAATCAAACTTTCTTTTTTTATTCTTATTAATTGTTTCCCATTCACCAGCCCTTATTTCTTCCGGAAGGAGCAATAATAAAATAAATAAAAAAAAAATCAAGATATACAAGATATAAAAGAACTCAAATATGATTTTTCATTCTTTATTATTCTGATTCTTTCCAAACTATTGAAAAAAAAAAAAAACAAAAAATTCAAAGTTATTAACGAAGATATTTATTAAGATAAAAAATATGAGATTTTCCATTATTCTACTATATACATAAGATACGGTGATTTCTATCCATATTTATATCAATATAGTAAGGAAAAAGAATGATACCAAAAATTCAAGTACTTTATTCTGATATGTATCATAGGATCTGCCAATAACTCGATCCAATAAACCTAGTTTTTTTTTAGTTTCTTCGGAGTCATTAACTAATTCTGGAATTGATTGGCTTCGAGTCCAATAAAACAAACTTATGTTTATGTGTTTATGAAAAATCCTAGAATACTTGTCACTTCGCATAGAACTAAAATGAGAAATGACTCAAATTCCCTTTATTTTATCAAGTAATGTATTGTTTAACGGATTAACTACTTTAGATTTAATTTCAATTTTAATTATGTGGACTCTATCTCCGAGCTTGATCAATTAATAGAAAAAGGTTATATTCATTGTTGGTTTCCTAAATTAGGAAAGGGTTCTTAAGCTTTTCGATTTTTTAAATGTAACATTTATAATATATATATATATTATCTAAATAGACTGAGATATGAATTGGAACCTTTTTGATTCTTATCAATGGCATCCGATTCAACGGTAGTAGATCCCGCCCGTAGACATAGATTGAATAAAGATATGAAGCCCCCAATCAGTACAAATTATTCTTTCTTCGAACATTGGATGTAATGGAAATGTGAAAAAAAAAAATTCCCTTGAAAATCACATCGTTTTTTCTTTTTTCTTCTATAATTCATTTCTTTTTTTATCCTTAATGATACCATATGCGATGCTCATCTATCTGTATCCATACTTTTCTATGTTATAAAGTAAGCATAAGTATCGGCTATGGAATAAAGATAGATAATGAATAGTTAATAGAAAGAACAATCTATTTTGAATTGAACAATAAATGTCTTTCACGTCCAACTATAAAAATGAGTGACCCTTTTATTTTGAAATGGCGGTTCCAAAGAAACGTACTTCTCTGTCAAAAAAGCATATTCGTAGAAATATTTGGAAAGGAAGGGGATATCAGGCCGCGGCAAAAGCTTTATCTTTAGCTAAATCTATTTCTACCGGGCATTCAAAAAGTTTTTTTGTGCGACAAACAAGTAATAAAGCCTTGGAATGATCTGAATCTGAATCAGCATGACTCGATGAATTGGATGATTAAATTTATAAGATGAAGAATTCACATTAACTAATGTTTTGAACTCATCAATATGAGATAGAACTAGCTGTTGTGGTATGTAGAATACGAATTATTCTGTATACTAGGTTCTAAAAATGATTTCTTTTTTTGTTTGAAAAAAAAAAAAAGAAAGAAGTAGTTAGACACAAAATACAAGGTTTCACCTTTCATTGATTGGTTTTTATAATTCGCGAGATGGGGGTTGTAACTTTCCCCATCGATTCATTTTTCACAATAACAAAACTCTTATTTTTTTTTCTTAGGAAGGGATTGGCTTATTGGATTATGTATCTCCAATAGTTATACATCATTAAGATTTTTGGAAAATCTGAAACAAGTATGAACGAGGTTAGAGCCCCCTTTTTTGTTCCAAAGTAAGGCGGGGATAAGATTCATAGTCAAAGTCAATGGATTATTGAAACTAATTGATTAAAATATACATTTTAAACCTTTGATTTGTAGCTCTCTGAATCACTACATATCTACAAGGACTCCCTCTTGTTTCGAACAGATAAAAAAAAAAAAAAACAAAATAATAAAACTGCCAGGATCCCTTTTAGATCGATATTTATGTACTAAAGAATGAGTCAATCTTACGTAATCCAACCCCAATAGATCCTATTCCATGTTTGAGCTGGAGGATCGATCAATCGATATATCTAGATCTAATATCTAAATTATTTTATCTATTAATATTAGATTTCAAATCTATATATAAAAAGATCTTATCAGTTTAAATTTCATTTTCTAAGTTTTCTAAGTTAAAGTACATACAGTAGAATTCCGATAAAGATTGAAACTCTTTTGTTATACGATATGCCCGGTCCAATACCTAATGGGTTTGGTAAATCCTCACACAAATTATGTTATGTATACAATGAAGATCCCAATCATTAATACATCTTTGATACCAAACTATCCAAATTTTTATAGAAATCTTTTGGATGTAGTGATGAAGTTGTGACATATAAAAAATATTGTTTTATTTTGTTCATTGAAAAATGAATCTTTTTCATTTCGGATCTATCAAATCAGATAAATGAGAAATGAATCGTCAAAAAATGAGAAAAAAAAATTCTTAGTTCTATACCCGGACTCAGGGCATAACCGTCTAGTTCCAACTATTCCAGAAGAACTTATAATACGGAAAAGCCCGCTGTTTAAAATGACCCCCTGCCATGATACTAAGGATTATTGAGCGTTTAAATATTTATTTGAACGGGTCTTTATTCATCGATTCTAACATTTCCTAAAATAGATTGCATTAAATCCCTCAATCTCGACGATTGAACATCATATGGACTATGATTATTTCGATGAAGCCGCCATGGTGAAATTGGTAGACACGCTGCTCTTAGGAAGCAGTGCTAGAGCATCTCGGTTCGAGTCCGAGTGGCGGCATCCTCTAAAAAGGGCACAATAGATCCTATAATGAATTCAATTCCGGATTTCCATTCCGTAATTGGGGATACCCCCCTAAAAAAAATTATGATATTTGCCACTTTAGAACATATATTAACTCACATCTCTTTTTCTATCATTTCAATTGTTATTACGATTCATTTGATGACCTTATTAGTCCATGAAACCGTAGTACTATTTGATTTGTCAGAAAAAGCCATGATGGCTACCTTTTTCTGTATAACTGGATTATTAGTTACTCGTTGGATTTATTCGAGACATTTGCCGTTAAGCGATTTATATGAATCTTTAATGTTTCTTTCATGGAGTTTCTCCATTATTCATATGTTTCCTAAAAGACGGAACCAGAAAAGTTATTTAAGCGCAATAACCGCGCCAAGTGCTATTTTTACCCAAGGCTTTGCCACTTCGGGTCTTTCAACCGAAATGCATCAATCTGCAATATTAGTACCTGCTCTACAATCCCAGTGGTTAATGATGCACGTAAGTATGATGTTATTGAGTTATGCAGCTCTTTTATGTGGATCGTTATTATCCGTAGCTCTTTTAGTCATTACATTTCGAAAAAACCTAGATATTCCTCGCAAAAGCAATCATTTATTAATTGGGTCATTTTCCTTTGTGAATGAAAAAAGAAGTGTTTTACAAAACACTTCTTTTCTTTCATTTATAAATTATCACAGGTATCAATTAACCCAACAATTAGATCAGTGTAGTTATCGTGTCATTAGTTTAGGGTTTACTTTTTTAACCATAGGTATTCTTTCGGGAGCAGTATGGGCTAATGAGGCATGGGGGTCTTATTGGAATTGGGACCCCAAGGAAACTTGGGCATTTATTACTTGGACCATATTCGCGATTTATTTACATAGTAGAACAAATCAGAGCTTTCAGGGTGTGGATTCGGCAATTGTGGCTTCTATAGGATTTCTTATAATTTGGATATGCTATTTTGGGGTCAATCTATTAGGAATAGGACTACATAGTTATGGTTCATTCACATTAACAACTAATTGAAGAAAGGGCCTGAAGAATACATAGGAACATCGTCCCGTATATTATATAAAGAAGGTTTGTGCAAGTTTTTTCGAACCATTTGAATCACTACTTGATTCAAATGGTT